TTTTTTATCTTCCTCGATCTTTATTAGCTCCGCTTATAATGTAATGAATAATGATTGAAAAAGCAAAATCAAACACTTTCAATTCCATTGGTACTTCACTCTGTCAATTGGTCTTTTTTATTATCTGCGTATCTATAAAAATAGAAAATTAGGTAAGCGCTTCATAAATATATGTATATTTAAAATGTATCCTAGTTCGCTTTTTCATGCCTACAATAACTAGTTATTTTGGTTTTTTACTGGCAGCTTTTACTATAACCTCCGCTCTTTTTATTGGACTGAGCAAGATACGACTTATTTGAAATTGATTGAATGAAGAATTGATAAAAATCGACGAGCCCTCTTTTATAAATACTTTCCATGTCAATTGGAAATTCTTTTTTATTGAGATTTATGATCGGTTTGGATTAATATTTAGAGATAGATATTACCTACCCTTTATTTCCTCTTTCAAACAAAGTTGAAATGATTGAAGTTTTACTATTTGGAATCGTGTTAGGTCTAATTCCTATTACTTTGGCTGGATTATTCATAACTGCATATTTACAATACAGACGCGGGGATCAGTTGGACCTTTGATTAAGCAACCTCTCTTTTTTTTTGATTGACCTCCTGCGGATTAAAGCTAAGGAGGGGGTCAAATTCAGATTGTTTATCAAGTAAATAAAGCAATTTCATTGTAATTTCATTTGACCTAAGAAGAGTGGAATCACGCCCTGTAGGATTTGAACCTACGACATTGGGTTTTGGAGACCCACGTTCTACCGAAACTGAACTAAGAGCGCTTTCTTATCACAATAGATAAGATCCTAAAGAAAAGGATTCTAATTGTACTCCCAATAGATTTTGCATGGATCATAGTCTCATAAACTCAAAGATTTGGTAGGTCCAATTTTGATTGATCGCTATTGATCCTTCATTAATGTTCATAGGATACGCATTAGGTAGGGATGACAGGATTTGAACCCGTGACATTTTGTACCCAAAACAAACGCGCTACCAAGCTGCGCTACATCCCTTTTAATTGACCTACTGCTACTCTGTCATTGTAGAGAATCCGTGTCTTGTTTTCCACATCATTATTTCCTTCATTGATATCCAAACTCTCTTGTTATTTCTTATTTTTGATCTCATGGATCAAATATAATTTATAATAAAATATAATAAAAAAAAAAGATTTCTTGGGAATGTTCCACAAAGAGGGAAAGGTCCTTTTTTCTCTTGTCTTGTAAGGGAAGGTAAATTTCATTTACCGAGTCTTTCTTTGTCTATCCCTTTTAGTTTTCCTTAGGAATTTCGCCTACAAATACAATTGCTCCTTAACCACATATGCATCTGATCCTATACGTATTATAAAAAAAAGGAGTATTTTCAATGCGAGATATAAAAACATATCTCTCTGTGGCACCTGTGCTAAGTACTCTATGGTTTGGGTCTTTGGCAGGTTTATTGATAGAGATCAATCGTCTATTCCCGGATGCGTTGACATTCCCCTTTTTTTCATTTTAGTTATTGACATGGGAAGGGCTTAAGAAGATTCCAGATAGAATAAATTATCTGTGACTCAGCCCTCTCTTTTTTCTTCCTTTCTTTGTTTTTTTCTTTGATGTCAGTTTTTTATTTTTTATTTTAGTATTAAAGAAAGAGAAAATGGGTATTCAATCGCATCAAAACTTGTGCTTGGGTTCGAATTCATAGAGGGGGAGCGAAAATGGGATCCGGGGCAACAAAATCATAAAAAAAAAAAGACTACTATTACTATATACTATAACTGAGATTCTAAATAATTGATAGTTAGAAATCTTTGTATTACTTATTTTTATTTTTCTCTATTGATTGCAACCAAATCTTTCATAATTGGATTTCGAATTCGCAACTTCTTTTTTTTTTTTTTTCGTTTCGGATCAAAATGAAAGAATTGAGTGAATCCAAAACTCAAAGGAGGTTCATGGCCAAGGGTAAAGATGTTAGAATAAGAGTGATTTTGGAATGTAAGAGTTGTGTCCGAAACGATATTAATAAGAAGTTCTCTGGAATTTCCAGATATATCACCCAAAAGAATCGACACAATACACCTAGTCGATTAGAATTGAGAAAATTCTGTCCCTATTGTTACAAACATACGCTTCATGTGGAGATAAAAAAATAATTTGAAAGAGCGCACGTATGTACCCTCTATTCAAAAAATGGGAACAGATTCATAAAATTCAAATTCCATATAATAATCTATTTCAAATAAACCATAAACCAATCAACTCCTATTTCCGTCAAATCATAAATGAGAATTCAGAAATAGGATTTTAGAGATAAGGAATAAACCATGGATAAATCCAAGCGTTTTCTTAAATCCAAGCGATCTTTTCGTAGGCGTTTGCCCCCAATTGGATCAGGGGATCGAATTGATTATAGAAATCTGAGTTTAATTACTCGATTTATTAGTGATCAAGGAAAAATATTATCTAGACGAGTGAATAGAGTGACTTTGAAACAACAACGATTAATAACTACTTCCATAAAACAAGCTCGTATTTTATCCTCGTTACCTTTTATTAACTATAAGAAAAAATTTGATAAAAACAAGCCTATTCCTAGAAAAAATAGAACGAGAGGTCCTCGAACCAAAAAGAAAAAGGACAATTTCTCAATTGATTGAACCTAAATTCCATCCAATTCGAATCCCAACCAGGGGTTGATATTTTGTTCGAAAAATTCGAGAATTCAGATTGAATTGACACATCGTAAAATCGTAAAAAAATTATAAGAAAAAAGAAATACTTTTTTTTTACTAATTTATCATAATCAGATTCATTTTTACTATAACCTTCCCGGAGCCCATTCTCCGGGGATCTCCGTTTACGTTTCAATCATTCCGGTCGATTGCTTCCAACCCTCTTACCTTACCTTAGTTACTGATCTCCTTGGCAATCATGTAAAGACAATTTGTATTTGATATAGCTATTTGTGCAAGTATTTTACGATTAAGAAGCAATTGCCTCTTGTACAGATCATTTATTAATCGACTATAACTATGGGATACCCAAATCTCCCGAATTACTGCATTTATCCGAGTGATCCATAAACGACGAAAATTTCTCTTTTGTCTGCCCCTATCCCGATGAGAAGATGCCAAAGCTCTTATGGTTTGTTGTATAATACTTCGAGTAAGTCTTGAATGAGCCCCCCGATTATTTGATGCAAAGACACGAGATTTTTTTCTACGTCTCCGTGCTATATAACCTCGTATAGTTCTGGTCATTGAATCAACTGAAACTTTGATGTGCTGAATAACTAATTGATTTCTTTTCTTTCAGTCATTTCCCCCTCGTCCATTAATAACAAAACGGATTCGTCCGATGTATAAAATAAAAATTCCAATGGCTTTTGCTACTATGACCTTCCCAACCACGATTTTTTTACGAGCATTTCACCTGAAATAAGAAATTGTATCGAGACTAGGTATGAAAAAAGAAATACTACAATTTCAATTGAGTAGTTATTTAAAGTAGAAATTCGATAGTAAAGGGAAAGGGATAAATAAATCGTGGGTTCCTTCGTTTCTATGGTTACTTCGTAAACGGTGAGGTCCTCTCTATACGCCGGAGCCCCCTTCCCGATTTAATCAATGCTATTAGTAACTTGTACAGTTCACATTCTTTGACTCTACCCATGAATTGTCCAATAATAGATCTTTTCACAATGAGATCTACCCATATAGTAACGGCATTTCATTATGAAAGTTGGCTAGGTTGCTGACCCTGTTCATCCGTTCTTGCAAGAGTGAGAGCGTTCTATTTATGCTTCTTAACTACTCAATCCCCCGCTTAATGGATACATTTGCTACCAAAGGGGAATTGCTTTTCATTTCCAATTAAGGTGATTGGATTTGCACCAATGGAAACCATAAATTTTATACACAACACAACGGGGGTTTTCTTTTTTTAGATAATGACTGGAAGAATTCCATCCTATTGATTGGTACTGGTCATTGAGACTGGGAAAATGCTTCTTTTTTTTTGTTCCAGCTCATGATCTGAACGAGTCGCACATACACCCTAATACATGTTCCTCGACGCTGAGGACATCCCCGAAGAGCGGGGGATTTTGTGACATTTTTGATTGGCTGTCTTGTGTTTCTAATAAGTTGTTTAATAGTTGGCATCTTGAATTGTATACAATACAAAAAAGGGGGCTGGTTTAGATAGATCCTAACCAGAGGGTTATTTACCTTATTTTTCTTTTAACGTTTAACGCGGTAAAAAAAGAAAAGATGTACTTTCCTTTCTGCTTCAGACATCTGCGGATCTGATCCATTTGAAGCCCTAGTGCATATAGAGTTCTAAATGCAGTAGGGTTTCAAATAAAAAAAAACTCAAAAAGAAATGTATTAGACCCACTTCCATTCAATCTTCTTTTGGTTTTGGTATTCGTTTTCGATTCTCTTTAATTCTCTTTACAAGGTCATCTTGAGTGTACTTTTTGCCAATAAGATCTAAAACCCAAACAACAAAAAACACAAGAATTATGATCCAAAAAATGCGCGAGGTCAAAATAATATTTATGACCTTCGCAGCTCTGGGGATTATCCAGGTTCTCCATTGGAGGAATTGGGATAAGGCCCAAGCAAAAAAAGACTGGATAGCCCTTTCCAGAACAGGACTGAATTCTTTGTTTATGTAATTACAAAAAATATGAACCTCCCGCATAACTATGCGTATGCTTGGAAGTTTTGCCAAAAGGAGTTTCTTTTGGCATCGAGCGGTCATGTTTATCATGTTAACCTCTTTTGGTTTCAAAGTGAAAAAATGGTAAAGAATATAATTCTATATTATATATGAAATTTTGAGAATTCATTCGTGCATAAGTTTCTCTCTACTCAAAAGTTTTACCACAGAGTAGCTTCTTATGTAAAAGGCGGGTAACCCTTTTTTTTTTTTCTTCTTTATTATATTATTCTTAAAAATATTTTGAATAAATAGAAAAAGAAAACAGAAATAGAAAATCCTATTCTTTTTCTAATTCTTAAATATATTAAGAATAAATAGAAAAGAGAAAAATACAACCTAAACCTTTAAAAATAGACCATAAATCTCCTAAAATAGAATATTCTTATTAAGTAAGAAGAAAGAGAAAAATACAACATAAACCTCCTAAAATAGAAAATCTAAAACGGAATTAGTAATTAGTAAGTCTATGCCATATTAAGGCCATATTAAGGTGCTGCGAAATAGAAGGATCTTATCTTATCAACGTTCAAAAATGGAATTAGCAAAAAAAAAAAAAAAGAAAGCCATTTTGAATTGATATGATTTCGTCTTTTTGAACGTTGATTTGAAGCAGAATAAAGGATTTACCCGCGTTTCCGCTGCAGATCCTTATCTCTAGGGCCAGTTTTTGTTGTGTTTTTAGTTTTCTTCGTCATACTCGTCATACTTCCCGAGGGTGTCGTCTCCTATAATATCAATAATTCCATGAGCTTGGGCTTCTTCTGCTGACATATAAGCCATTCTTTGGATGTCGTCGTGTATAACTTGCCGGGTTTTGTGCGTATGTCGTGCATAAGCCTCTTCCATCTGGTTGCGTAAGTAAAACAACACTTCTATTTCTTTTAAAGGGTGTCTTTTGCGGATTTTTGAAAACTTACCGCGAGGTTGGCGCATCATTACCCTGATGATATAAAAGAATGAAGAATTCCTCTACTTTATATCATATCTTGCACCCTCGGGCGAAGGAAAGAGATAAAAAGAATAGAGAAAATTGAACAACCGTACAGGCATTTATTCTGTATTGCATACGGCTATCCAATGGAATTTACCTTTTGTCCCTTCCAGCGCGAAAAAGAGAAAAAAAAAAATAGGATCTATCAGATCCAGATCATTAAGTGATCCATTTACCACCCTTCCTTTCGGTAGAATTCAAAAATACTATGATGGTTCCGTTGCTTTCTATTTCTATTTCTATATGGAATTTAGAAGTTTTCTCGTCTGTGATTCAGCAATCCCAAAGTTTCTTTTTTTTTTTTAGTACTTTTTGACTTTGATAATATAAATAGGAGAAGTGAAGTGGAAAAAGAATTCTGGCGCTAAAACAAAAAATTGTGACGCTGAAATAAACTCCCGATAGATAAGAAAAAATCGGAAATCTATTTTGTCTCATACTACTCTCCCGATACAAAATCTCATGTTATGAAAAACAATAATAGTTTGTTTACTCATACCGAACTCGACGTGCCATGCTATTTTTACTCAATAATCTTTTTCATATTTCATATGGCGAAGGCATAGTCTTCTTTTTTCTATCAAATACAAATAAAAAATCATTGGCGCCAAGCGTGAGGGAATGCTATGCGTTTGGTAGGTGCTCCTCCGAATAGAATGAAACAAGCCATTCCACAGGCTTTTCCCATGCATACCGTGTATACATCTACGGGCGCCGCATGCATCAAATCATAAATAGCCATTCCTTGTCGCATTAACCCGCCCGGCGAGTTTATATACAAAAAAATATCCCTGGTACTATCGTTCGTACTGAGATATGCTATGAGACCCGCAACGAGGTTACCGCTCTCTTTATTAATAGGTTTTCCTAAAAAAATTAATCTTTCTCGATGAAGTCGGGTGATTAGGACAAAATGCTATCCTTTAGGAACCGTACACGCACCTTTGAATGCATACGGTTCAAAAAATTGCAAAAAAAATCAATATGTTGGCCTTTTTCTATTTTATTTTATAGAAGGGCTTTTTTTTTCTACCCCCTATAAACTTATCTCGAATTACCCTCTCATTGATGTATTGTTTCATTTCCAAATTTGGACTCTGTTATTTTCTTGTTCCTGAATGGGCCTCTTCTATTTTTTTAGGTTTATGCTCTACTCCGGGTAAGGGTCCAACCGATTTTTATTTATATATATAGTACAAATGCTCCCAATACCGTTTCTTTTTGATACGACTTTTTTTTTTTATTCATTTCATGTCCATATTACCAAGTGAGTATTTTCTGAACGGAGCCTGGATACTTCATTTTATTGGTTCAACCAAGCCAACCATAAATTCTCTTCTATTTCTAATTGATACTATGAATATTGATCCCTCAAAGAATGGATCTAATTGCACTTCACGCTCCAAATTCTTGATAGTTTCATCAATTTTTTTGGCGAAGCAGAGGTATCTCGATCGGAGGAGAGAACGGGGAAATCCCATATGGCCCAATATGTCTGACAAGTCGCACTATAGGTCAATCCACTCCAGCTTTGGTTGCTTTTCCTTTGTTTTCTCATCTTTAGTAGGGAACTTACTAAAATCAATCCAAGGGCTAGTCGGATCATCATCACTATTGTTATTGTTTTTCCGAGGATAATTGTTAATGTTAATAAACGGATCATCATCACTATAGTTATCATTATCCCCAGGATAATTGTTAAACGGATCATCATCGCTATAGTTATCGTTATCCCCAGGATAATTGTTAGCCCTATCCCGAGGCGAATCGTTAATCAAATGAATAGGATAACAAGCCGGCTTCCTAGTCTGAGGCTTAGCCCCCCTTTTTTTTTCTTCGTCAAGATCCTCACCCTCAAAAAACTCAAAAGGAACTTTTGGAACACCAACAGGCATATATGAGAGAGAAAAGAGTCAAGTATAAGATTTCACTTTTATGTGGAAATGTCAAAATTATTTTTTTTATTGTTTTCAAAATATGAAAAAGTTCATCTAGGAAGATGAAATGAATAAGGGAAAAATCTTATGAAGGGGTCGGGTTCTTCGAACGCTAAATAAATTTCTATGCATTCGTTCATATTCATAGAAAATGCCCCATTGCGTATTGGTACTTATCGGGTATAGAATAGATCTGCTTTTCTTTGTTCTTACTAACAGACTAACAGAATTGTTCCATTATTACCTATTACCAACAAAAAAGAACTAGGAGCCCTTCATTCGAAATAATCCACTGAACTGAAAGGCGGAAGTCTATAGCATAGTCTTTTCCAATGCGATAAAGTTACATAGTATCTATTTTTCTTCGAAGGGGGTATTTTCATGGGTTTACCTTGGTATCGTGTTCATACCGTCGTATTGAATGATCCCGGCCGGTTGCTTGCTGTTCATATAATGCATACAGCTCTCGTTTCTGGGTGGGCGGGTTCAATGGCTCTATACGAATTAGCAGTTTTTGACCCCTCTGACCCCGTTCTTGATCCAATGTGGAGACAGGGTATGTTTGTTATACCCTTCATGACTCGTTTAGGAATAACCAATTCATGGGGCGGTTGGAATATCACAGGGGGGACTGTAACAAATCCGGGTATTTGGAGTTATGAGGGTGTGGCCGGGGCACATATTGTGTTTTCCGGCTTGTGCTTCTTGGCAGCCATCTGGCATTGGGTGTATTGGGATCTAGAAATATTTCGTGATGAACGTACGGGAAAACCCTCTTTGGATTTGCCCAAGATTTTTGGAATTCATTTATTTCTTTCAGGCTTAGCTTGTTTTGGGTTTGGTGCATTTCATGTAACAGGCTTGTATGGTCCTGGAATATGGGTGTCCGATCCTTATGGACTAACAGGAAAAGTACAATCTGTAAGTCCTGCCTGGGGCGTAGAGGGTTTTGACCCTTTTGTTTCGGGAGGTATAGCCTCTCATCATATTGCAGCGGGGACATTGGGCATATTAGCGGGCCTATTTCATCTTAGTGTCCGTCCGCCCCAACGCCTATACAAAGGATTACGTATGGGTAATATTGAAACCGTTCTTTCCAGTAGTATTGCTGCTGTCTTTTTTGCAGCTTTTGTAGTTGCTGGAACTATGTGGTATGGTTCAGCAACTACTCCCATCGAATTATTCGGCCCCACTCGTTATCAATGGGATCAGGGATACTTCCAACAAGAAATATATCGAAGGGTTGGTGCCGGACTAGTGGAAAATCAGAGTTTCTCCGAAGCTTGGTCTAAAATTCCCGAAAAATTATCTTTTTATGATTACATTGGCAATAATCCAGCAAAAGGGGGATTATTTAGAGCGGGCTCAATGGACAGTGGGGATGGAATAGCTGTTGGGTGGTTAGGACACCCTATCTTTAGAGATAAAGAGGGGCGTGAACTTTTTGTACGTCGTATGCCTACTTTTTTTGAAACATTTCCAGTGGTTTTGGTAGATGGAGACGGAATTGTGAGAGCCGATGTGCCTTTTAGAAGGGCAGAATCTAAGTATAGTGTCGAACAAGTAGGAGTCACCGTTGAGTTCTTCGGCGGCGAACTCAATGGAGTCAGTTATAGTGATCCTGCAACTGTGAAAAAATATGCTAGACGCGCTCAATTAGGTGAAATTTTTGAATTAGATCGTGCTACTTTGAAATCCGACGGTGTTTTTCGTAGCAGTCCGAGGGGTTGGTTCACTTTTGGGCATGCTTCCTTTGCTTTGCTCTTCTTTTTCGGACATATTTGGCATGGAGCTAGAACCTTATTCAGAGATGTTTTTGCTGGTATTGACCCGGATTTGGATGCTCAAGTGGAATTTGGGGCGTTCCAAAAACTTGGAGATCCAACTACAAGGAGACAGGTAGTCTGATACAAGATTGATCTGGTATCTTTCACCTGTATTGTATTTTTGTGATTTGGTTTTTCTATAGGTTACGAGAGAAATCTTGAGTTGAATTGCTGATTTTTATTTGACTCTTATCTTTATCTGGGAGATAATCCCAAACCAAATGAACAGGTGTGGAAGCTATAATTGTAAACCACGATCAAATTTATGGAAGCATTGGTTTATACATTCCTCTTAGTGTCGACTCTAGGAATCATTTTTTTCGCTATCTTTTTTCGAGAACCACCTAAGGTTCCGACTAAAAGGGCAAAATAATGTTTGATTATACTCAATTGAAGTCAAAGTAAAGAGCCTCCCAAGAAACAAGGGAGGCTCTTTACTTTACTTCAACTAGTCCCCGTGTTCCTCGAATGGATCTCTTAGTTGTTGAGAGGGTTGCCCAAAAGCGGTATATAAGGCGTACCCGGTAAAACTGACAAGTAAACCAGATATAAAGATGGCGACTAGGGTTGCTGTTTCCATTATTTTATAATTTCAAGATCACAACGGATCTATGATAAGATGATTTATTTACAGTGTAATGGTATACAAAGTCAACAGATCTCAACCAATGCAATAGGATTTATGGCTACACAAACCTTTGAGGGCAATTCTCGATCTGGTCCAAGACCAAGAAAAACAGGTCTAGGGGGTTTATTGAAACCCTTGAATTCGGAATATGGTAAAGTAGCTCCTGGATGGGGAACTACCCCTTTGATGGGTGTCGCAATGGCTTTATTCGCGGTATTCCTATCTATTATTTTGGAAATTTATAACTCTTCCGTTGTATTGGATGGAATTTCAATGAACTAGGTCCATCAAAATCATGAAGTCCTCGCTTTTCGATCCAAAATTCATCACTTAGGTAGGACTAGGATTTATAGGCCCTTCCGGCAGTTCGACCGCGAAATTCTTTTGTTTCGGTATTTCCGGAATATGAGTGTGTGACTTGTTATAATAGATCCTATTGATAGTACAGAGAATGGGTCTGTCATCTTGAAAAAGATGGATTCTGCCTCGTCGGATATTCATTCATTCTAGTATCCGGAGCACGGAATATTTGGAATGAAATAGATAAAGAAAAGAAAGATTGGAACTATGATTCATACCTACCGTTTCAGATCTCGTGACCGGACTCAAAAAATGCCAAGGATTTCATTTAGAATTAGAAATCGGGGGGGTTTCTTCTTTCAAAATAATTCTTATCCTCATTTGTTTGCTTATTTTTTTTTTTTACCAACGGACAAATCTTTCTCTGAATTTTGAGTCATTTCCTCTATTCATTGAATAAGTGATTCTCTAATGGTTCTTACTCAGAGAGCCTTTGGACCTAGCTTGAGGGCTTTATTCAATCATCGTGGTTTCTAGTATGAATCTGAGGTTTCAACCGATTCCTAGGGTCTCAACAAGATAATTTCTATCAATTATAAAATAAACAACAAGAAATCTAGATTCTCATTCTACAAAAAAAAATAGAGACAGAGAAAATTCAAGAGGCCTGGAATGATCAACATAAAGATGAATGAGCTGACTTGATATTTTGGCATTATCATCACAAAAGAAGAAAGAAAAGAATAGCTTAATTTTGGTTCTTCCTTTTTTTTTTCAGATAAGATTGGACGGAATACAAAGAAGAAGTTTCAAACTTCCTATTAGATATCTGTTGCAGCCAGTATGGGGGTGTTTTTGCTTGAGCTGTACGAGATGAAATTCTCATATACAGTTCTCGGAGGGGGATTTCCCTTGGTTTACCTATCTCAATAAAGTATATGATTGGTTTGAAGAGCGTCTCGAAATTCAGGCGATTGCAGATGATATAACTAGTAAGTATGTTCCCCCTCACGTAAACATATTTTATTGTCTAGGAGGGATTACGCTTACTTGTTTTTTAGTACAAGTAGCGACGGGGTTTGCCATGACCTTTTATTATCGTCCAACCGTTACCGAGGCTTTTACCTCGGTTCAATATATAATGACTGAGGCTAACTTTGGTTGGTTAATCCGCTCAGTGCATCGATGGTCAGCAAGTATGATGGTCCTAATGATGATCCTCCACGTATTTCGTGTGTATCTCACCGGTGGATTTAAAAAACCTCGCGAATTGACTTGGGTTACAGGCGTAGTTCTTGCTGTATTGACCGCATCTTTTGGTGTAACTGGCTATTCCTTACCTTGGGATCAAATTGGTTTTTGGGCAGTCAAAATCGTGACAGGCGTACCTGACGCTATTCCTGTAATAGGAGCGCCTTTGGTTGAGTTATTACGTGGAAGCGCTAGTGTGGGTCAATCTACTTTGACCCGTTTTTATAGTTTACACACTTTTGTATTACCTCTTCTTACGGCCGTATTTATGTTAATGCACTTCTTAATGATACGTAAGCAAGGCATTTCTGGTCCTTTATAGTATAGAGTTTATAGAGATAGAGAGGATAGATAGATCCTAGTTATTGCTAATTAATTATGTATTTGAGGAGGAAGAATAGTTTTTCATTGCTACAAATATGGATTAAAAAAAAATAAGACATTTTGTTGGATATTTCCCTTCAACTCCCCAATATCATATTGACTTTTTTGAATTTGAATATGAATAGTTGAAGTGGATTCTTCGAAGAGAATATGGATTATGGGAGTGTGCGACTTGAACTATTGATTGGCCCGTGCAGATATATGATTTTATCTGCCACATTGGAATTTACAAGCAAATGTGTCTCTGTTCCAACCACCGCGCCACACATAGGCATAGGATAGGCTGGTTCGCCTGAGGAAAACTTTTTCTATGATTAGACCCGAATCATGTCGTACATGACATCAATAGGCTCTGTAAGATCCAGTCGAAGTCGAATAAGTAATGTGCAAGGATTCAGATTCTCTTTTCTATTGATTTCACTTATTTCATTTAGTATAGTATGAAAATGTATTCATTCC